GTATTTTTAGCTCAGACGGATAGAGCAACAGTTTTCTAAACTGGAGGTCATGAGTTCGATTCTCATAAAATATAACACAGAATCTTCTGTTTTTATAAAAAATCTAATAAAGAGAAATTGCTGAGTGGCTGAAGGCGGAGATCTGCTAAATCTTTATATAAAATTAAATTATATCGAGGGTTCGAATCCCTCTTTCTCTATTATTCATTATATTACAAAAATCAGTTTCGATAGCTCAGTTGGTAGAGCGAATGGCTGTTAACCATTAGGTCGTAGGTTCAAGCCCTACTCGGAGCGAAAATTAAATTTAAAGTATGTTAAATATTTTATGCGGCTTTTTTATTTTTTTACTTTGTGTAAGTTCATTATGTGTTGTTTTATTTCATAATCCTTTTTTTTCTCTATTATTTCTAATTTTAAGCTTTTTGTTAACAGCTGTCTTGTTTTTAATTTTAGAATGTGAGTTTTTTGCTCTAATTATATTAATCATTTATGTTGGTGCAGTAGCAATTCTAGTATTATTTATGTTAATGATGTTAGAGACAAAATTAAAAAACTTATTTAAGAATGTTGTTCTATATTTCCCTTTTGGTGTATTTATAAATGGTTTGTTTTTATTCGAATTAATAAAAGTAATTTCAAAATGTTTTGACAAGAACCCGCTCCCACAAAGTGGGTTTGATAATAATATCTTTTTTCAACAAAGTGACGTAGATCCCATCATGGATATTGAAGCTATAGGTCAGATATTATACAACCATTTTGTTTTACAGTTCATAATTGTTGGGTTAATTCTATTCGTGTCACTTGTTGGAGTAATTTACTTAACTTCAGCTTATTATAATACTGCTTCCTTTACGAATTCTTCTATTTCATTATCTAAAACTGCTAGAAATGTTTTAGCACAGCAACAAAATGGTCTATCGTTGATTTTCGGTTACGTTGAATTACATGAGCTTACATCATTACCTGAATATTTTTTTATAACTTTTTTATTTTGTGTAACTCTGTTCATGTTGCTCTTTTCTAAAATAACAAGCCAAAATAAGATGTTCTTGCAACGTTTTCCGTATGATACTTCATTATCAAGTCTTGTTATTTTAGGCCTAATTTTTTACTTTATTTTATTGTCCCAACAAATAGACCTTTCACTTTTAAATACTTCAAGTTTCACATCAACTATTAGAAATGATTTATTATCTTTAATGGCAAAGTCTGTAATTTGCTTCTTTAGTATCTTGTATGTGTTTTTCATTACAAAGTATCTTAAATATAGAAAATTAAGTAACCTAGAATATTACATTCTTTTAATTAACTCAATGCTAGGTTTTTTTTTGCTTTGTGAATCAAATGATTTAATTACTGCCTATTTAGCTATTGAGTTACAGGGATTGTCATTTTATGTTTTAGCATCGTTTAAAAAATCTTCAAGTTTTTCTATTGAAAGTGGTATTAAATATTTTGTTCTAGGCTCATTTTCAACGGCTATGTTTTTATTTGGTACAAGTTTAGTTTATGGATTAAGTGGTAGCGTTATTCATATGGATTTCCAAAATTTGTTTTTTTGGGCTTTATCTTCTGAATCATTGTTTTCTGTTTTAGATATTAGTAAAGACTACAATCAATATATTTCAACTACAAGTTTAACTGACAGTTCATTATCTTTAAACTATGAAGAAGAGTTAAACCAAACTCATGTATTTTTCAATAAAGGAATAATTTTAGGATTGTTATTTATTGTGTTTGCTTTATTTTTTAAACTTGTTCTAGCTCCATTTTATCTATGGGCACCTGATGTTTATGAAGGTTCACCTTCAAGTTCTACTTTCTTCTTTATGGTAATTTCTAAGTTTAGTTTTTTTGTGTTTTTAGTTCGACTGTGTTATTCAGGGTTTTACAGTATGATTGCGTACTGGCAATTCTATGCATTGATCGTAGCGACATTTAGCACTTTTATAGGAGCGTTTGTTGGATTGAAGCAAAGGAAATTAAAAAGCTTACTAACCTATAGTTCAATTGGAAATATGGGGTTTGTGTTATTGTCTTTTAGTCTTGGTGGTTTTGAAGGAATTCAAGTGCATTTGTATTATTTAATGATATATATGTTCTCAGGACTATGTATTTGGTCAATTGTTCTAAATTTAAGACTAAAAACTAAATTGTACAATTTAAAATTTGCCAAAGATTTAGGAGATTTTGTATTGTTACAAGAATCAAATCCGATAACAGCACAAAATTTAGCAATTCCCCTATTTACTTTAGCAGGATTACCACCTATTATTGGATTTATAGTAAAAATGAATATTTTTAAATCACTTATTGGTATTTCTATCTATTTTTTTTCACTCATAAATATTCTTTTTAGTGCAATTTCTACTTTTTATTATTTAAGAATGGTTAAAATTATTTTTTTTGAAAACACTACTGTTGGTAAATTGTATAAACCGTTTGATACTGGAACTACGCTATTGTTTTTAAACAATTTAATGTCGTTTTTTTTAATTTTCATGTTTGTTAGTCCTATGTTAGTATATTTTTATTCTTACAAACTAGTTTTAGTCCTTAACTATGTTTTATATTAAAAACAAAAATGTCTTAATTTTTTAAAGGAAGTATATTATTAAAAACGTAAGTTCAAATCTTACTTAAGACATTTTTTTTATAAAATGATTCAAAATTTATTAACAAGTCTTTTGGCTTTACCCTTGATAGGTGTTATTTTTGTAATTTTAATTCCTAGTAATCAAAGAAATTTATTAAAAACAGCAGCCTTAAATTTTTCAAGTTTACCGTTTATTGGTTTTTTGTTAATTTGGGTTGGATTTAAAGAAAATATAGTTCAATTTCAGTTCGCAACCAAAATATATTGGTTGTCAAATTTCTATTTTGTATTAGGAATCGATGGAATTTCGTTATTTTTTCTGCTACTTACTACTTTACTAATTCCAATTTGTATTCTTGTAAGTTGGAATAGTATGAATACAAAGTTTTTAAAAGAATATTTAGTATCATTTTTACTTTTAGAGTTTTTTTTAATTGGGGTATTTTGTATCTTAGATGTTTTATTATTTTATATTTTTTTTGAGAGTGTATTGATACCTATGTACTTAATTATTGGCGTATGGGGTTCTCGGGAACGAAAAATTTTAGCAGCATATTATTTTTTTTTTTATACTTTAATAGGTTCTATCATAATGCTATTGTCTATTTTATATATTTATTATCAAGTAGGGACTACAGACTACGAAATGTTATTAACAGTATCTTTTTCTGAACTAGAACAAAAATTTTTATGGTTTACTTTTTTTTTAGCTTTTGCCTCTAAAGTACCTATGGTACCAGTGCATTTATGGTTACCAGAAGCTCATGTAGAAGCTCCGACAGCTGGTTCTGTCATTTTAGCAGGAGTACTACTGAAATTAGGAACTTATGGTTTTATTAGGTTTTCAATTCCTTTATTCCCGTACGCGTCTTTTTACTTTACCCCATTAGTATATACTATGGCAGCTATTGGGATTATTTATACCTCATTTACAGCTATACGACAAAGTGATTTTAAACGAATTATTGCTTACACTTCGATTGCTCACATGAATTTAGTAATGTTAGGTATTTTTAGCTTTAATAACTTAGGAATTGAAGGAGCTTTATTTCAAAGTTTAAGTCATGGATTTGTTGCTAGTGCTCTTTTTTTAGTTATCGGTGTTGTCTATGAGCGTTATCATACTAGAATTGTTAAGTATTATGGTGGGCTGGCTACAGTAATGCCTCTTTATACTACAATTTTTTTATTTTTTACTCTAGCGAATATAAGTTTTCCAGGAACCAGTAGTTTTATTGGTGAGTTTCTAATTTTAGCAGGGTCTTTAAAGTGTAACACTAGTGTTACATTTTTAGGGGCAACAGGAATTATTATTGGTAGTGGTTATTCTTTATGGTTATTTAATCGAATTGCTTTTGGAAATATAAAAATAAAATTCTGTGTAAAATATATTGATATTAATAAACGAGAGTTTCTAGCGTTCTTACCTTTAATGATAGGAACTTTAGTTACTGGAATTTTTCCAAATATATTTTTAGGACCTATGCATTGTAGTGTTAATAATTTAATGGAGTTTATTTATATTTAAAATGATATATTTATTAGAATCAAAATTACCAGAAAATAAATCAATTTTTTTTGCGTTACAATATATTTATGGAATTGGAAAGGCTCGAGCATTTTTAATTTGTAAAAAGCTAGGTTTTTCTATTAATTTAAAAGTAAAACATTTATCAGAGAATCAAACTGTACAAATATTAAGTCTTATAAACTCATCAAATTTTGTTTTAGCTCATGATCTAAAAAAGTTAAAGATTGGTTTAGTCAAAAAATTAGTCTCTATAAAATCGTATAAAGGTCTACGACGTATAAGAGGCTTACCTGTACGAGGTCAGCGAACTCATACAAATGCTAAAACTGCAAAACGAATATAAAATAAATTTTATGTCTATTAAATTTAAAAGCATTAACTCTATGGATAAGAAAAATAATAAATTTAAGATAAACAATAACAATGCCTTTCCGAAGTTATTGTCTAAAGAGCAATTTAAGTATTTACGTACCGCTCATTCATACCATTTAGTGGACCCAAGCCCTTGGCCGTTCGTTGCATCTCTAGGCGCGTTTATGTTTACAAGTGGTCTTGTTTTATTTATGCATCGATATTCCGGTGGTTGGGAATTACTTCAGTCAGGATTTTTTATGGTACTTTTTGTAATGTATGTTTGGTGGAGAGATGTTATTCGCGAAGCTACCCTTGAGGACCAGCATACAGTAGCAGTGCAAAAAGGTTTACGTCTTGGTATGATTCTGTTTATTGTTTCTGAAGTAATGTTCTTCTTCGCGTTTTTCTGGGCTTTTTTTCATTCTAGTATCGCACCTGTTTATAATATTGGTGGAGTTTGGCCTCCAAAAGCTATTCCTGCTATGGATGCCTTTACTATTCCATTAACCAATACTTTTTTTCTATTAACTTCAGGTGCTACAGTTACATGGTCGCATCATGCTATTGTGGCACGATCTAAGAAACAAACTTTATTGTCCTTAATTTTTACCTTAATTCTTGCAATTCTATTTACTGGTTTACAAGGTCTAGAGTACGTTAACGCTGGATTTAATATTAGTGATGGAGTTTACGGTTCATGCTTTTACATGGCCACAGGGTTTCATGGATTTCATGTGTTTGTTGGTACAATAGCTTTATTCGTATCGTTCATCCGAATTATTTTTAATCATTTCACAAACAGTCATCATTTTGGTTTTGAATCTGCTATTTGGTATTGGCATTTTGTAGATGTAGTATGGTTATTTCTATTCATTAATGTATATTGGTGGAGTAATAAATAATTAATTTATTGTTCTAATTTTAAAATTGTATTGTTTTTGTATTTCTTAAATTAAGTTTCAAGTTTACTTAAGAATAAAAAATCTGTCAAAAGGTTTCTAAAAAAGTAAATATCTTTATAAGTTTCTGATTGCAAAGTACTTTTTATCAATGATAACTGTACTGTTAAAAAAGTGTGTTTTGCTTCTAAACTAATTTTTTCTGGTATATTAGTAAGTTGAAGACTTTTTCTTAAATAAAATAAATCCGCACCGTTAATGTATTTTAGTGACTGTATTGTTTTTATCATATCCGTTTTGTCTTCTGTTATAAGAGTTGTTAGATTCAAAATTTGACTGCTAGTTAAAAGGTAATCTGTAACTTCTCCTTCCGTGTACCGAAAATAATCTAGTAAATTCTCTCTAAAATCTTCATTCAGGGTCTCCATATGTAGACATGTAAAATAAGTTGTGTTACAAAGTGGCAAGGTTATTATATTAAATATTTCACTATTGAAAGGAAAGTTTTCAATATAACGTTGTGATTTCATTTTTAATAATATTTTTTGTAATACATAAGAATCAGCTTCCAGGAAAGATACTATTAAACTAATGAAAATTTCTGGATCTTCCTTTGGGTGAATAGGTTTTTGATGGCTGTCTTTTATGTATTTTAGTGTTTTTTTTATTAAATTTATATATGTGTTGTTTAATTTTCTCTGTAAATATATATTTTTATTTTTCATGTTAGAAAAATGTATTAGTCATTAATCTAGTATTTATTGAGCATTTAATTAAAGTCAAAGAATTTTGACATAGTTGGTCTTTCCCGCCGATAAAAAAGTCGTCTAACCAATATTTGATTTTTGTCTCGTATATTTTTGTCTTTGACGATTTAAAAGTATTAAACTTTTTTCGTATAAAAAATTGTGAATTTTTTTTCGTTAAATAAAAACTAAAGTTTGTTAAATTCTGCACAGCATAAAACTGAAAACTAATAAAATTCTTAAAGTTATACAAATTTTTACTGTTAAAATATATTAGTCTGTTATCTTTTAAATTTGTAGTAGTCACTAATAAATCGGTGTTTTTTATAAATCGTCTGATAAGCTGCCAGTTATTTTTTGTTTGTTTTCGAGAAATTAACTTTGTAGTTTTTTTAATTAACCCTTCTGTGTTAATAAATGTTTCGTTATTTTCAAAAAAAGTATCAATAGGTAAATATATAAGTTTCTTAATTCTTAAAGAGCTTGATATACTATTCGAGTTTAGATTAAAATTTTGGTTTAATAAAAGCTTTTTACTCGTTTGTTTTTGCTTCTTTAATTTGTGTGTTAGTAATTGAGACCCTACTATTTTTTTAATATTTGCAATATTTGATACAGTTGTATTAATAAAGTACAAAGAGCTGAACTGGGTTAGATCGTAAAAAGTTAAAAAAGAAAATGAGGCTGTAGAAAAGGTCCCAGATTCACTTAATGATGAATTTAGAACGTTAATCCCATTCCAAAATTTAGTAATTATGTTTGTATGTTTCAGCATTTTAATAGTTTCTACTAACTGTTTAGTATCGTTTCGTTTAAAAAGCTCTGTGTTTAAAATTAAAATTGGGTTTGTTGATGTCGCGATATCTTGACACGAGGAACTATTTCCCTCAATAATAGTTTTAAACGTTGATAGTTGTGAGCCTAAAAAAGAGACTGAAAATGTAAGATCAAAAAGCGAACCTATAGACATTACTTTGAAATTTCCCTTAAAGTATCTTTGTCTTAATTTTAAGTTTAAGTAAGAGCCTTCATATCTAGTATTTGTCCCTAATAATAAGCATAAGGATGATGATAATAATGTTGTTGAGTTAGTTGCTGAATTAATTTGAAAATTTGATTCTAAATCATTGTTTACATTTGAGTTTTCAGCTCTTCTCACCTTAATAAAAGAAGAAATTTGAGATACAATAATTAGTAAATTTAGAATTTCTAAACTTAGATTTTCAAAAACTAAGATAAAATAATATTTTTTTGAAAATTTAAAATTACAGATATCAAAAATATAAAATGTTTTTTTTATAGTTTCGAAAATTTGATTCCATTGTTTATTCGATCTAGCAGCGGCGTTTTTGATAGTGCTCATATCTGACTGATTAAATTCTGTAAAAATACTATCAAAAAACTGTCGTCCTTTGTCCGTTAGCCATACGCTTGATGCTGTGTTTGAAAACTGCGGCTCAATTTTTACAATTTGGTTTCTATCGATATAAATTCGAGTTTCTTGTCCAAAAGAGTCTGTTGGATCTAGCGACTCATAATTTCTCACTTCCCATCCTCGTAGAACATGTGGAAAACTTTTTAAAGTAAGTGCTCCCATAAGTTTGTATGTTTTTTATTTTACAAATCAAATTTGTTAACGTATTATATGTATGTAGTAAATAAAAGTGAAACAAAAGTAAATTGAAAAAGAAGATATTGGATTTTTAACAATAAGAAGCTTAGTTGATGTTAGCGTAGGCCAAACAAAAAGACTCATAGTTTTTAATTCTTGAAAAGAAATTAGCCAATAAGTGTAGGGCCATAAGTATAGTATTAAGGACCAATATAGCTGAACTAAAATAAAAATTAAAACTAAACACTTAAATAACATAAGCTTGGTGTCTCTAGGATAAAATTCTTTATGAAGATAAACAAAATATCCCATAGCTAGACTAAACATAATGTAATGCAAAGTTTCTATATCATGGCCGTACTCGTTTCTAACACATAAGCTCATTAATATAATAAATAAGATCCAGTAAAAAATAAGATTTGCATCATTTTCAATCCAATGAATGGTTTCTAAAATAAAGCGTTCTAAAATCGTTTCTAGATAAAAAGTATAATAGTTATTTAAGAATTGTGCAGTAGGTGTATCTAGAAATAAAAAATAGTATAAGATAAATAATCGTATATTATTTCCCATACGGTTTTGCAGTGACACGGCCTACAGGGCATAAGTCTATTACATTACCAGATAATTCAGATAACAAAACTTTATCCACATAAGTTCCAATTTCACTCTGAACCCCCCGGCCAAATACACCAAGTTCCTCTACTCCAGCGATTTCGGTTGCAAATCTTACGCATCGAGTACAATGAATACATCGTGTCATTACTGTTTTTACTATTGGCCCAAGTTCTTTATCACTAACAATTCTTTTAAATTTATAAAACCGTTTTTTAGTAAACCCAAAAAACAGTGATTGATCTTGTAAATCACATTCACCTCCTTGATCACAGATAGGGCAATCTACTGGGTGATTTAACAGTAAAAACTCAAGAATATTTTCACGAGCTTTTTTTAAAAGTACGCTGTCATAATATACTTCATTATTCGTTAAACATGACTTTGCGTTTATCGCACAAGATACTACAGGTTTTGGTGAGTTTTGCAACTCTACCAAGCACACTCTACAATTTCCAGCAATAGACAGACTGTTGTGGTAACAATAATGAGGTATCGAAATTCCATTATTTATTAAGTAAGTAATTAAAGATAATTTGTTATCAATTAAATGTAATTGTTTTTTTATTTTTACTCTCATAAATTTTTTTAAAATTAGAAATAAATATATATGTCAAGTTTAAAAATAGGTTTAACAGAATTGTTGCAAGTAAGTACAGGTATTTTTTCTGTAGGAACTTTCGGTTTAGTTCTAAATAGAAAAAACATCTTGCTTGCTATTATGTCCATTGAGTTATTATTGCTTGCAGTAAATTTTAATTTTATGTTGTTTTCAATATATTTAGATGACTTATATGGCTCAGTTTTTATCATTTTAGTTTTAACTATTGCTGCGTCAGAATCTGCACTAGGTTTAGCTATTCTAACTTTGTACTACAAAGAAAAACATTCTATTGAGCTAAAAGCAATAAAAACAAATAAATTTAAAATCTAAAAGTTTCTACGTTTCGAGAAAGACGGGACTTGAACCCGCACTCTTCGACGTGACAGGTCGACGCTTTAACCAAGTTAAGCTACATTCTCTTCTGAGTACACTGGGGCTTGAACCCAGGACCCGTGGATTAAAAGTCCAATGCTCTACCAACTGAGCTACATACTCTTTTATTATCAGTATAATCTTGGCATTATAATCTAAATTATTATAGTGCGAAAAGAAGTAAAAATACAATCATTAATGCAAATAGAGCAATTGCTTCAGTAAGTGCGAATCCCAGGATAGCCATTTTAAAAAGCTCATCTTTTAATGAAGGGTTTCGAGAAATCCCGATTACTAATGCTCCGAATACAGTACCAATTCCAACTCCTGCTCCTGCTAGACCAATAGTTGCTAGTCCTGCTCCTATATATTTTGCTGCTTGTAAGATCATTTAAACCATTTTAGTGGTTGATGATTCTATCGGTCGTTTCAAAGCTATTTTAGTTAACCATTCAATTAGTTGTAAGAATATTATTGTCTTTTTATTTAAAAACTTTAGTTTTTATAGGTAGTTTAGCACTACCTGTTCGAAGTGCATCCATTGTAATTTGAGGGTCTTGAATACCACAAATTTCAAAGAGTACGGTACCCCCGCGAACTCGTGCACCCCAATGAGAAAGTGCTCCTTTTCCTTTACCCATACGAGCAGAGATTGATTTTGCGGTTACTGGAATATCAGGAAAAATTCGAATCCAAATTTTACCCTTTTTTTTAATTTTTCTAGACATAGCTTGTCTGCAGGCTTCTATTTGTCGTGAGTGAATTATTCCAGATTCTGCTGCCTTAAGACCAATAGTACCAAATTTCAAAACGTTGGCTTTGAATTCTAACTTTACAAGTTTTCCTTTTCTAACTTTTTTAAATTTTATTTTTTTTGGTTGTAAAAACATTATTTTTGTTTTTTATATTCATTAATAGGATATCCAAGCTTGAACGCCAAAAGTACCACTAGATCCATAAGACACTGATTGGGCATGGTCTAAATTAGTGTCTACTGTTACTAAAGATATTTTACCTATGTTCATTGTTTTTAACTTAGACCGAGAAGAATTGTTAATTCTTCCCTTTATTTTCAATTTTACTCCCTTAATCTTTGTAAATTTTTGATCAATTAATAAGGTAAGTGTTTTATCAACAAACGTTAAAAAGAATTTATGTCGTTTCATGAATTTTAAATGATATGCTATGTATTTCGTTATAAGTTCTGCAGAATTTTCACGTGTAATTGCATTAAAAAGTGTATTGACACCTTCGTTAAAAAAATCATTTCTTTGAAATTTTCTTAGTTTAGATAAAATTCTTTTTAAATTTTGCGAGCTTTTTTTTTGAAATGATAAGTTACGATTAATTTGATGCAGTGTTAAAACAATTGTGAATTTATTTTTTGTAAAAAGAGCTAATCCGTTAAGAAGTTTTTCTGTAAAGTTAGTATGCTTATAATGATCTAAAGTTTTAGATCGTTTTATATTCAAGTAAGTCTTATAATATTTTACTGTTTGTATTCGTTTTTGAAAACCAGGTCGAGCTAATAAAAAAGAAAGATACTGATGGTATTTAAAACAGTTAGTGTAATAATGTATTAAAAGTTTTTTCCTACGTTGTAACAGTGATTGTTTTTTAGTCTTCGTAGATTTCAAAGCGTAGTATTCTAGTTTTAGTATTTCTAATATATGTAAAATATTGATAAGTTTCTTTGTAACAAAACTGTTATTTGTTCGGTTATAATTTTGAATACTTTTATACAGTTTTGACTGATTCTCAAAAGTTTTGCTGTTTTTGTTAGTAAGCTTTTTACTAAAACGTTTTCTTTTTATCTGAATTTTCTGATCTGAGTTTGCTTTTTGAACAAGTGATATTGATTTTAAAGTTTGATAATAAGAAATGTATATATTTAGTATTGAGTCTGAAAAATTAGTCTGATAATTATGTAAAATTAATCCATAATTTTTTAAAAATTGTTGAATATACTTTTTTATTTCTAAACTTGTAAATAAATAAGTATGTGATTCTTTTGAGTTTTTCTCAAGGTATTTTGATTTCCAATGTTTCATTGCTTTAAAAACTTTTATTTTTTTTTTTTATTTTTTTTAAACGAGTATACAGCTCGAGTTTGAGAAAATTCGCCAAACTTATGACCCACCATTTCTTTATTTACAATTACTTTTTTGTAAATTCTTCCTGAATAAACTTGAAAAGTTAACCCTATAAACTTAGGAAGTATTGAAGAATTTCTTGATATTTGACTATTCTCCGATTGTTTTTGTTTTAGATATTGTGGTTTTATATAAAGACTTTTCCATCTAGATCGTTTCATATTAATTTTTTTTAATAACTAATTTATTTCGTGAGCGGCTAGTTCTACCGCTTTTATTAGGTTTCCCCCAAGGAGTGAAAGCTTTTCCAGATGTTTTACCTTCACCTCCACCATTAGGATGATCTACTGGATTCATAGCGACTCCTCTTACAGAAGGTCGCTTATTTATCCATCTAGAGTGTCCTGCTTTGCTCCGTTGTGTTAAAGAAAAAGCTTCATTAGAGACAATTCCAATTGTAGCATAACACTGAGGTGATATCAGTCTTTGTTCGCCAGAACTCAGCTTAATTCGTGCTGAATTCATAGTTTTATCTTTAAGAATTGAAAATGTCCCAGCAGATCTTGAGATCTGACCCTTTTTCGATACTTTAGGTGATACGTTATGTATAAAACTTGCTTCAGGTATCTTAGAAATAGGTAACGAGTTTCCAGTCATAGGTTCAGCGTCGATACCAGACTGAACTATTGTTCCAATAGTTAAGTTTTTTGGCGCAAGGATGTAAAAAAAATTGTTCTTTAGAAACTCATAAACTGACGCAATATTCGTGTTCCTATTTGGATCATATTCGATACTGGTAATAATTCCTGTTGATTCGTAGTTTCTAGAAAAACTAATTTTTCTATATTTTTGTTTATGTCCACCTCCGTGGTGACGAACCGTTATTTTTCCTAAATTATTTCTCCCCGACGAGTTTTTTATTCCTTTTATTTCTGTCTTTACAAGTGGTTTTTTACTTAAGTGCTTTTTATTTAGCCTTATTAAATGTCTTTGTGACGCAGTAATTGGTTTTAAGAATTTAAGTTCCATTTTATAATTAATTATTTTATGTCGTTAGATCTAAAAAAAAAGAAAATTTTAAATAATTTAAGTTTAGCAAAAAAATATCAACTATTAAAAAAAATAAATAACCATATTTTTTCTTTGAAAAACTTATTAACTAAAGAAAACGAATATCGAGGTGCGAACACTTTTTTGCCTTCTACAAAGCTTTTAAATAATAACAAAAGATTTCTATTAATCTATATTGTCTTTTTTTCTTTTTCACCAAAAAATACCTTACTACACATTACTGATGTTTGGGGAAATTTAAAATTTCGTTATTCAGCTGGTCTAGTAGGTGTTACCGGGAAGCAAAAAAAAAATCGAATATTAGTACTAACTCGGTTATTCAATATGTTACAAAGACTAAAAATGACCTTTTTAAAAAATAAGCCGATAGCGTTACATCTCAGTAATGTAAAATCCTATAAATACTTTATTATAAAAAGATTAAAAAAAGATTTTTTTATTAAAGTGATTAAAAATTACGAGACTTATCCGTATAATGGGTGTCGAAAAAAAAAAAGACTGCATAAGCGTCAACGATCAAAAAGAAAGAATGGCTGAGTGGTTTAAAGCGACAGATTGTAAATCTGTTGAGGTTTCTCATCGTAGGTTCGAATCCTACTTCTTTCAAATACTAAGCTCGAGACATAGCGTAGCCCGGTAGCGCATCTAATTTGGGATTAGAAGGTCATGTGTTCAAATCACATTGTTTCGAAATTTTTTTATATGTTATACCATAAACACATTTTAAATTTGCAGATAAAAATTGGTAAAAAATGGACATATTACTTCTATAGTTTAATGATTTTATTTTTTTTATTTGTACTATTGAATAAATTTTATTGTTTAACTTTATAGATAATAAAGTAAAGAAAACAGATTTTAATTTCTTAAATAATTGTTGTTTTGTTAATAAATTAGTATTTCCATCTAATTTTAGAAAAAAAAAAGTACCTTTAATGGCTTGTTTTATATTATTATAGACTGAGTTCGTTAAAACTTTTAACGCTATTTTATTATAAACTTTATAGTATTTTAAATTAGATTTAGATAAACTCTGCTCAACAGCTAACCAATTCGTAGAAGTTTGACTAGCACCGTTAGAGAATAAAAGAAATTTTTGTTTTAAATACTGTTTAACTTTTAAAAATTGATAATCTCTAAGTTCAAAATGCATTTATAGGCTTAGTAGGATTCGAACCTACGACTGTACCGTTATGAGCGGCATGTTCTACCAACTGAACTATAAGCCTTCACTTTTTACTTTACCTTAAAAATAAAAATGAGAAATATTGGTTTTGGTCAAATTTTAGTTTTAGCAATAATATGCTTCTTATTATTTGGTGATTTTTTCAATCTTAAGAAAAGATTAACCACTTTAAAAAAACAATTCAATAACACTTTTTATACAAAAAACAGGAAAAAAGGGATTTGAACCCTTGGCCTTTGGTTTTGGAAACCACTATTCTACCAACTGAACTATTTTCCTGACATTTTTACTTTAAAAGAATACTTTTAAATATAAAATCAATTTTATATGACAAATTTACACAGATATTATATCGAGTTTAAAAGCAGATCCTTACTTTTAATAATGACATGGGTTTCAACAATTTTAGTCAGTTATCTTTATAAAGAAATACTCTTATTTTTAATGATAGAACCTAGTTTAAATTATTCAAATCAAAATATGTTATACTTCATTTTTACTAACGTTACTGAAATATTTACAGTATATTTAAAAATTATAATTTTTGTAGGAAACCATATTCTTATAATTTTTACTTTATACCATATCACTCTATTTCTTTCCTTAGGGCTTTATAAATCAGAATTAAAAAATATAACTTTTTTAATAAAAACGAGTTTTCTTGTTTTTATCCTCTCAGTCAATTTTTTTAACAACATACTTTTACCTTTAAGTTGGAGTTTTTTCTTAAGTTTTCAATCTTTTTCTTTTTTAAAATCCATAGATTTGTACTTTGAATCGAAACTAAACGAATATTTAATTTTTTATATTACATCTTACTATTTATGTGTGACTTATTGTCAAATATTTGTTTTATTAATTAGTTTTTGTAAGTATTTAAAAAACAATTTGAATCAAATAAAACAGTATAGAAAAATTATATATTTTAGTTTTCTTGTTATGTCAACTGTATTAACGCCACCAGATATAATAAGTCAAATAGTTTTAAGTTTAAATTTAATTTTTATTTATGAGTTACTAGTTTATAACTTAATTTTTCAACTAGTTATCAAAAAATTAAAGCACTAACCAATTTTGAAACATAAGTACACATGAAAACCCTAGAAAATACCCTAACGCAAGAGGCAAAAATGATTTCCAGTTTAAATGCATTAATTGATCATATCTATATCTAGGTAACGTTGCTCGAGTTAGAATAAAAAAAGTAACCCCAAATAATATTTTTAAAATAAACCACAGAATATTATTAGGTATAAAGCTAACTAAAGATATCCAACCTCCTAGAAATAAAATTGAAGACAAAGAGCTCATTAAAAGCATATTTGAATATTCTGCTAAAAAAAAAAGAGCAAAGGTCATAGACGAATACTCTACATTATACCCTGAAACTAACTCAGCTTCTGCTTCTGGTAAATCAAACGGATGTCGATTTGTTTCCGCTAACATTGAAACATAAAACATCATAAAGAGTGGAAGTAGTAATAAGGCAAAATAGCTATAGGATTGTGCAAGTACAATTTTACTTAGGTTGAAAGAGCTTGCAGCTAGAATAACTGTTATTACTATAAAACCTATAGAAATTTCATATGAAATCATTTGTGCTGCAGACCGTAGCGCTCCTAAATATGCGTACTTAGAATTACTAGACCATCCGGCAAGGACAATACCATAAACATTTAATGAAGAGATCGCAAACAAGAATAGAATTCCTAAATTAATATCCGATACTACAACATGACTAGAAAAAGGAATTACAGACCAACCAACTAAACTTAATATAAATACTAGGACTGGAGAGAATAAAAATAACCGTGGGTTAGCATTATTTGGAAAAGTTGTTTCTTTTGCAAATAACTTTAAACCATCTGCGAATGCTTGTAACAATCCTAAATAGCCAACAACATTTGGACCCTTTCTTCGCTGAATAGCACCCATCATTTTTCGCTCAACTACTGTGAAAAACGCTACAGCAATTAAAACAAATACTACAACAAATAAACTTTTAAAAACTGTTAAAATAATAACTAACAAATAGTTAAAATTCATATTAAAAATTATTTTACAAAATTTTATAACCGTAAAAAGCTAAAACTGGACTTGAACCAGTATTTTAGGATTTGCAATCCCACACATTAACCATTTATGTTATTTAGCCACATCATTATTTACCTAGGATAAGGTGGGATTCGAACCCACGGTATTTTTACAATACAATAGTTTTCAAAACTAACGCCTTAAACCACTCGACCACTTATCCATTTTAAAAACCTTATTTAAGAAATGGAAATTGGAAAGATTTAATTAAAAATAATAATTCTTTATTTGTTTTTGCCGTAGTAACAACCATAAGGTTTAATGACGGTAAATTATTAAATAGTGGATAATACTCTTGTAACTCAGTTAAAATTATAGTGTTCGATGGAAATGCGTAAAAAAACGTATTATTAGCGGTTTTTAGTTTCAACCCAGAAATATTCTTAATTTTTGGGAAGATTTCCACTAATAATTTAGCTAGAAAACCATACATTGCTTTTTTTGTTAATGTTACCTGACAACCCGCAGGAGATCCTTTTTGAATTTTAAGATAAGCGTTTGCGTTCTTGTTTAACGTAATAGAACCTTTTTTTGTCGTAATAAGCTCTAATGATAGTAGAGTAATTGCAAACTTCTGAATTGTAAAATTTTGACAACTGAAATTTAATATCATTTTTTTCAACTGAGGTAACTCACTTAAATTATTGTAATTAAACTTATTAATAAAGTCATATTTTATAATTTTTTCATAATAATAATCGATAAAATGCATTTTAGGTCATTTTTTAAATTAAACCAGGTGAAATACTAATGAACTTCATAAATTGTTTTTTTTTTAACGAAACTGGGATCGGCTCAGTAATTCGTGTTGCAATAGGTGTTCCTTTTTTATTAATTAAGACAACAGCATTACTAAGTTTTTTGTTAAAAAAGTTATACGAACCGTCTTTTTTTTGCTGCTTTGTGTTTGTTCTAATAACTAAGGCTTTGTGAACTTCTCCTTTTTTAACTTTCGAAGTTAACTTTGATCTATTTCTGAGTTGTTTTACTGAAACAACTATAATATCTCCTAGTTTAGCATATTTTTTTTTATATCCTCCTAAAACTTTAATACATTGTACAATTTTTGCACCAGAATTATCTGCTGCTTTTAAAATAGTTTGTTGTTGAATCATAAATAAATATTATTAACGCTCAGTTGCGTTTATAGCTCAATTGGATTAGAGCGTTGGATTTCGGTCCCAAAGGTTATAGGTTCAAGTCCTATTAAACGTAATGAAAAGAGAAGATTAGTTATATATTACCAACGATAATATTTAAAGTAAAATTTTTTCTTTAAAACTGTTTTTTGAGTTTCTATTTTTACTTGTACAGACTCGCCACTGTTTTGAGATGCAGCTATAATTTCTTGCAGTAATTCCTCAGAAAACCTCTTATTTTTTGAACGCTTTTTTAAACTGTCAAGTAAAAGCTTAAGAGCCCAAGAGGTTCGAAAGTTATAGTGAGACAAAAAAGCCGGAACTTCTTTAGCTCGCTTAGCTCCCTTTTTTTTCTTTTTTTTTCGCTTTTCTTGTAATTGGATTACTCGAAAAATAGGAGTCACATTTAAAATAGCAATTTTAGTAATCTCTGAATGGGATTTGGTATACAATTTTTGCATGCGTTTTAGGCCCTTAACTAAAATCTTCTCACATGTTGCTTTCTTGCCTTTAATCATAAAATGACTCATTATTTTATATTTTAATTTTTTTTCTAAACTATTTTTAAATTTCATATACTATACATATTTTTTTAATTTTTTTGTTCCATATTTAGACCTAGCCGTTTTTCTTTTAGCTAGACCAGAAAAGTCTAACTTACCTCTAACTAAATGATATTTAATACCTGGTAAATCTTTTACTCGACCTCCACGAACGATAACATTTGAGTACTCTTGTAAATTATGTCCTCCTTCACCTGGAATATAAGCGTAAATACGAGCTTTATTTGTTAGCTTTAGTTTTGCTAGTTTTCGAAGCGCTGAGTTAGGCTTTTTAGGAGTTCTAAGTACTAACTTAGTACAAATTCCTTTTTTTTGAGGGCAACCTTCTAATGCTGGAGTTTTATTCCGTTTGCTTTTTTTTACACGTGATTTTTTACAAAGTTGATTGTAAGTAGGCATATTATTTATACTAGAACAATTTACTGTACCAAAAAAGGGACTTGAACCCTTACTCTTTAAAGAACTAGAACCTAAACCTAGCATGTCTACCAATTCCATCATTTTGGTTACTCAGCGAAATGACTGAACAAAAAATTACTCATTACCGGACTTGAACCGATACTCTATAGTTAGAATCAGATTTTAAGTCTGACGTGTCTACCAATTCCACCAAATGAGCTTATTCAAACTAATTTTGACTATTTTTAATATGGCACAATTTGATATTATGATCCTTTTTATTTTAACCTATAATTTATTATTTATATTATACGCATATTATTTTTTTAATATTACAGAATACATTCCTTATTACACTGAAACTAAAAAGTTTCGAAATAAAATTAATACAACATTAAACACATTGAAATCAATCAGTAATACAAACTTATATTTACAAACTGTTGATTTTAAATATTTTAAAAAATTTCACGCTTAATTTTTGTGGAAAAATCTGGGGGGTATAACTTAATAGGTAGAGTGTATGTTTTGCAAGCATGAAGTATTGGTTCAAGTCCGATTATCTCCAAATTTAAATTTAGTTAAAATTTAATGTCTATAATGATTAACAATAACTGAGTCAATGTCTAACTTAAACGGAAAATACGTTGAAAAATCAAAATCTTTTATTTCTCCGAAAATTATTTGCATTGTATTATAATTAATAATTAAATACTTAGGTGGAATTGGCCAAAACTCAGAGTTTTTAATATTTTGTCTTATTAAATGTAAATAGTTAGGATTGATTTCTATAAAATCTCCTTGCTTTAGCATATACGATTTATTTGTAACCTTAACGCCATTTACCTTAATATAACCATGATTAATAACTTGACTAGCATTTCTTAAACTATAACAAAAGTGAGAACGATATAGAACTGAACTAAGTCGAGTCTCAAAAAACTCTAGACCAATACGTTTGAAATCCCGACTTTGCTTGGAATTGTAAATTTTTGTCATTTGTTTTTTTAAATTTTTTTTCAATAAGCCTCCATAGAAAAGATTAAATCTTGCTTTTGAAATCAAATCATTTCTAAATTTTTTTTGAAAAGAATTACCTTTACTTGTAAATTTTGACACACTATAATGATAGTGCGAATAAGGTTTACGTGCAAACCTACGTTTCTTTTTTACAAAAAATAAAAAAGATTTCCATTTTTGCTTTTTAAACTTAAAAAGCTTATTTTTCAGCTGAACATTTTCTCTCAACTTTATAAATTTTTTATACAATGGTTTATATCTTTTTTTTATATCTAACTGTACCATATTTTTCTTTTATTTAAAATACTTTTTTGGCCTGTTTATTTTATATCGTTTTTTAAACTTATTTTTAATATAATTAGTATGTTTTAATTGTAACTTCTTTGAAGTCATTATAATAGCTTTTTTCAATACCATTTTAACCATTGAAAGAAAAAAGTTACTGGAAAACATCTTATCTTCTACGTATTTCAATTCACTTAACACTTTATAAGCTATTTTGTCGTCATTAATTTCTAAATGAGTAACACCACCTATAATCGGTATTCTTGACGAATACCCTTCTTGAATCGCGTTGGTGTTTTTATTAAGATTGAAGACTACAATTAAATCTATCTTTTTTTTTAGTTGTAACAAAAGTTTAACAATCTTAAATGGAAGTCTTTTTTGCTGGTTACTTAATGTATAATTAAATTGAAGTATTTGATTTGTAATAATTCCGTTCAACCAGCTAGACTCAGGAATAAGAATATGCTTTGTTTTTTTTAATAATAGCTGCAGATTTGAAGGAAAACCTAGAAATAAAATGCGTTTGTTTACTCTATGATATCGGTATATAATTTGGGCAGCTTTCTTTAAATAGAACTCTGTTTGTTTAGCATTACTTTTTACCAAATTAAGTTGAAACTTTTTATGTAATTGAGATTTTAGAATGTTTAGTTGAATTAATTTGTTTTTACTTACTTTTTTAATTTTCATAGATAATTTTAAACTTTTTTACCTTCTTTTAGTGTAACTTTTTCGTTTTCATAAAGAACTCCTTTTCCTTTATAAGGCTCTGGAGTTCTTGTTGAGCGAATAAAAGCAGCAAGCTGGGTAACATCTTGGTAAGAAGTTCCGAATATAGAGAATTGTGTTCGTGAAAAACAAGAAGCCAATAGTCCAGAAGACAGCTTAAAAAAAACCGAATGACTGTAACCCAATTTAAAAACAAGCGCGTTTTCTTTCAAGTTCTCAGCAAAAAAAACACGATAACCCATTCCATGTAATTTTAGTTTTTGCAATATTAAAGTAGAAGTTTCAATTAATATCTGTTTTATTAATGAAACTATAGTTCCTCGGAGTGTTTTAAGCTTTTTTTTTTCACTATTTGAAACAGAAAAAAAGGGAATTGAGCTTACTTTCAATATCTTTTTTTTCTCGTTGATTAATAACTTTAATTTTAGTTTTAAAGATTTACGGTTAAAAGGTCCCACAACTGTTAAAAATTTTTTCTTTTCACAATAAAAAACAGATGTATCCATAGGTATTTTTACACTATATTTTTCTTTTTTACTAGTCACTATTTATTAATTTATTAAAATAAAAGCTTCACCGCCAATATTTAGTTTTTTACATTCTTTGATAGTTTTTAAACCTTTACTTGTAGAGAAAATAATAAAAGTTTCATTAGAGTCAATTTTCCAAATCTGTTTTACTGAATAATAAACTCGCCGACCAGGTTTTGTTATTAACTTGATAGTATTTATGACTGGCTGTCCATTTATATACTTTAAGAAAATTTTGATGGAATTGTGCTCTTCTGGTAGAATTTTATAACCAAGAATAAACCCTTCAGTCCACAAAATTTTAAGAAAAGCTTCGCAAATTTTTTTTTGTTTTTGATACACAAAAGCACGTCTTGCAAGTTGACCATTTTTTATATTGGCGAACATGTTCCAAAAATAATTTTTCATATATATTATTTGTTTAGAGACAGAATCGAACTGCCGACACAAGGATTTTCAGTCCTTTGCTCTACCAACTGAGCTATCTAAACTTAATTAAAGCTTAAAAATACAGCTTCCCCATAACAATCCCAAACTTTAAGATAATTTAGAATTTTTGAGCACAATAACTTGTCTTGAAGGATCTTATAACGACTTTTTTTTTGTTTTAAGAGTTTTAACTTTTTAATAGGTAGAACCGATGAGGAATTAAACTGAGAAGAATTTTCTTGACTAATGCTATTTATTGAAGTTAGATCTATCAGAAAATGATCTGGATCTAAAAATTTACTGTTTAACTTAATATTGTGTCTAATTTTCAAAAAAGATTTAATTTCAATAGCTACGTCTGGAAATAATTGAGCTTGAACTTTTTTGAAAAACAAAAAAAACAAAAAAGACTTGTAAGAAAATATAAGAATTTGTTTTGTAAACTTACTTGCACTGTAATGAACTTGAGCAGTTTTATTTACATGAGGAGATTTTAATACAGAAACAATATTCCGACTCGTTTTTTTTTGGTTTTGAGATAAAACTAGACTATGATTATTTACGGGATTTAATTTCTTGTTATAAAAATTAAAAAAATTTTTAAGCGAGTCTTTATTCTTAGAAGATATAATGACGATATAATTCATAAATGTTCTTATAAAATAGAATAAACTTTGCGTCTTTGTTGAATATTTATTAGTAGTAAGACTTCTGTTATATTTTGATTTAGTATTATTTTAAATCATTTTCATATTGCTCATATTATTCTTTTTTGTCTTGTGATTTACTTATACATAAATGGAATTCTCTAACAAGAGGTACGCTCTGTTACGTTTACCAAAAGTCTCAAAAGTACAAGAAATATCATTATACTTACATTATTTTTAATGTTGTAAGTACCATATATATTATATAAAAAGTTGCCATTTGCTATAATCTTAAAGAGAATATTAATGAAGAACCTCAGCTTCATTTATATAAATACATGTTAATGTAATAAAAACGTAAGTTTGAATAAGAGCAACAGCTAATTCTAAACCCATTAGTAAAACTAATATAAATAATGGAATTAAAAAACTTATAGCTTGAACATTTTCAAATAAAAGCATACTCCACGCAAAACCTACAATTACTTTTAATAAACTATGACCAGCCATTAAATTAATAAAAAGCCGAACACCCAAACTAATAGGCTTAGCAATATAAGAAATAAACTCAATTGGAACCAATAACAACGCTAAAAAAAATGTTGTATTAGCTGGTAAAAATAAAGAGAACATGTGAATACCATGTCGCTCATAACTAATAATATTTAGACCAATGAAAATCGAAAATGATAGTGTAAAAGTTATGATCAAATGACTAGTTATAGTAAAGCTATAAGGAATTAGCCCAATAACATTACTAAATAAAATGAAAGAAAAAATAATAGTTAAAAAAGGAAAATACTTTTCACTTCCTACTGTAATAAGATCAAAAACTAATTGCGAAAGCATATCATAGATAGATTCTATAACAATCTGCCATGGGCCAGGAATAAAAAAAAATGAAGGACTATTAAAACAGTTCTTGTTAGAACTAACAAAGTATAGAAGAGCCCCGAAACCAAAAAATCCGATTAAATTAATTAATGCAGCATTAGTAAGGGAAAAATCGAAATTATGATAAATAAATGTATAAAAAGGTAAAATTTGAAACTGTTCTAGAGGAGAAAATATTAACATATTACTTTTAAAATGTGATATTAAACGAACAAAAAATTTATACTTTTTAGCTCGACTTTCGCTTAGTATAGAAAGCTTCAATAAGTACAACTAAAAAGATTAATAAAGAAAATGCTGAAAGCTCAGAACCCCATGAGGCAATCTTATTAAAAGTATAGAAAGCATCTGGGTAATCTGGAATTCGTCGAGGCATACCAGCAACACCAAGATAATGCATTGGAAAAAAGGTTATATTAACCCCAGCAAAAAATACCCAAAAATGAATTTGACTTAAAATTTCTGAATACTCTACACCGGTAATTTTATTAAACCAATAGTAAATACCACCAAAAATAGAAAAAACTGCTCCCATCGATAAAAGTGGCCTAACTTACCAATCTCATTACTTATCAATAAGTCGACCCCAAACCGTACGTGCAAGTTTCCCTGCATACGGCTCTCACTTATGTTAGAATTGGACAGAAGACTTACTTGACTCGTTTGCCATCGTATCTACCTTGATGTATTTTTATATGGCATTTTTTGCAAACAGGAACTTGTTTTCGATTCATTCTAGACATCATGCTAGATAAATAGTCTTTACGCTTAGTTTTACTAAGTTTTCGAACGTGATGAATTTCAATATCCTGATTACTGCCACATAACACACAAGGTCCTGTGAAATCTTTACGACCTCTTTGTACTCGACGATCATATTGGTCAATATATGCTTCTAATGAAGAAAAGTCTAATATAGGAGCTATATTAAACTTTTTTGGGCGACGATAGTCGACCGTCGGATAACTCATAATAATTTTACCCGATTCATCTTTAATATTAAGATTCTTGCCGTATTTGTTAAATACCCTCCGTAAGGTAATAAGTTTCATTTTAGAGGCAATAGTAAGGGCACAAGAGTATTTTAAAATGTAATGTACTCTAGCAGCGACTCTACCATAATTGTTAGCTAACTTATAATATTGAAGAATACCTCTTTCCACTATTTTATAATGTCTTATCATATCATACAACGTATGATTTATGAATCTACGATTTCTAGTAGGTGAACCGTCTTTTTTGGTATAACCTCGTTCAGTCAGCTTCCCCACAATTCGATCTATAGGACCATCTAAAATAATATTAATAGTTCTACGAGAAAGCGGACCTTTGAGATTATGAGCTATTTTCATTTTAGAAAGCTTAGTTTTGTATACACGATAACCTAAAAATGTTGCGGAATCTGACTGACTATGAGTTATCTTGGTCTTTTCAATATTTAATATAAGTTTTAGTTGTTCGAACAAAAATGTTTTGCACTCGTCAACTATTTGCTTACAGTAAATTTTCGGACCGTTTAAACCCATGATGAAATCGTCCGCATAACGAACATAGTGAAGTCTAATAAAATTTCGATCATGTGCATACAAGCTAAGGATAGAGTGATCAGTAACTTTTTCGGAACGTATCATTTTTGTATGAGCAAGGTTAGTTTTCCTTCTTTTACCTTTAGTATATTTAGGTATAAGATCTCTTTCAACCCATTTGTCAAAAGGAGTCATATAAATATTCGCTAGAACAGAAAATAAAATCCCTCTTTGGCTAATCCCGACACACATTTTAACTGTTTTGTCTAAAGACTCACCATAACCCACCCTAAGGTATTTATAGATTAAGTCTATAAAAGCTTGATCATTGATTTTGGTCTTTAATAAATCGATCAATACTTGATGGTCCAAACTTGGAAATTGTTGATCAATATCCCCTTCAATAAACCAATTATCAGGGGCAAAATCCATTTTGATTTGGTTTAAAGCAGTATGACATCCTCTACCCGATACCCAACCGTGAGAGTTTTTGCTAAAATCGCCTTTGAAAATCAGCATTAATAGAAAGCGCATAGCTTCTTGGACAATTTTATCTCTTGAGGAAGGTATCGTTAAAAGTCTTTTTCTTCCATCAGACTTAGAAATGTAAGTTCTTCTAGAAGGGGAAAATTGAAATACTCCATTTCGCATTGTGTTTGCAGTTTCTTCAAACCAAGACAAAACGATTCCATCTAAAGTTTCTTTACTCACAGCAAGAGTCAAACCCCCACTATTAGAACGGATTCTGGCCCAAGCTGCGATTAAAAAATTTGGATCAGACATAATTTGGCTCAAATTGACACATTTTTTGTTACTGATAATATAAGATCTTAATAAGTCCAACTGATTTGATTCGTATCCACCCAAGAGCGTATCTTTGTCAAATCTAACATAACTAGGTCCCTTCCTGCAAAATGGCACAGTACTATGGACCCTCCGTAACCCCCATTCTTTCGAATTTCGGGTTATCGCGAATTCCGTTCGTTTTCGTCGCAGAACTAACTTAGGGCTCCCCTTTCTTAAACTGCTACTTGCAGCTGGCTTGTTGAACTTGCTTGGTGAAAGAAAGACTACGTAATTTCTAACACTCAATAGATTGATAGGGACTTCGGACCCTGCCAGAAAGTTGTAACTGGGATTCGTAAACCTACCCATATGAGTTAATAGCTTGGCACTCGCTATTTCAGAATGCCTTCTGATGCATGCTATGGTCCCTTGCGAGGTTGGCCCTCTCAGGTAAGCATCATGCTTTATCACAAATCGTTTAATCAGAATGGTCATTGATTAACGAATAAGCAAGTGTTGTGAGTCTTGATCAAAGCCAAGACAGGCGAAAACGACGTTAGACGTCGCACCGTAATGGAAATGTGCTACAACATAATAAGTATCATGAAGAGCAACATCAATACCTGAGTTTGCTAAAACTACTCCGGTTACTCCCCCAAGAGTGAATAGAAAGATAAAACCTAAAGCAAAAAGTAAAGGTGCTTTAAACTTTAAAGAACTTCCCCACAAAGTAGCTAACCAACTGAAAACTTTAATTCCAGTAGGAATTGCAATAATCATTGTTGCTGCTGTAAAATAAGCTCTGGTGTCAATATCTAAACCAACAGTGTACATATGGTGAGCCCATACAATAAACCCTAAAATACCAATTGAAAGCATAGCATACACCATTCCTAAATAACCAAAAATAGGTTTTCGAGCAGCACTAACTACGATATGACTAATAATACCAAATCCTGGAAGAATCAAGATGTAAACTTCTGGGTGGCCGAAAAACCAGAATAAATGTTGATATAGTACAGGATCTCCTCCCCCAGCAGGGTCAAAAAAAGTAGTATTAAAATTTCGATCAGTAAGTAGCATTGTAATAGCTCCAGCTAGTACAGGTAATGATAGCAATAATAAAATTGCTGTGATAAAAATCGACCATACAAATAAAGGTAGTCGATGAAATGCTAAATTTTTAGTTCGCATATTAACAATAGTACAAATAAAATTAATAGCACCTAAAATAGACGCTGCTCCTGATAAATGTAAGCTAAAAATTGCTAAGTCAACGGATCCTCCTGAATGTGCAGTAATTCCAGATAGAGGCGGATAAACAGTCCAACCAGTACCTACTCCAGCTTCACATAAAATGGATTCTACTAATAATAATAGAGATGGAGGTAATAACCAAAAACTAATATTATTCATTCGCGGGAATGCCATATCTGGAGCGCCAATCATTAAAGGCACAAACCAATTCCCAAACCCACCAATTAGAATAGGCATAACAGAAAAAAAAATCATTACAAAAGCATGACCAGTAACAATAACATTATATAAATGATAATTATAATCTAAATAAGCAGAACCAGGTTGTGCTAATGAAAGTCGAATATATAACGACAGAACAGTACCGGCAACTCCTGCTATTGCCCCGAAAATAAGATATAAAGTTCCAATGTCTTTATGATTTGTAGAGAAAAACCAACGAGAAATAAATGAATAAATACTATTGTTTGCTTGTGCTCCCATTTATAATTTCAAAAAGTTTAATAAAATTTACCGATAATATTTCTACGTTCCGTAGAAGTTACCACTTTTTGTCAGTTTTAAAAATACAATATGTGAAAAATTTACTAGCCTGGTAAATTTTTTTTACAAAATAATTCTACACATAAATCTATAATAATTGTTTGGGTAATTTACTCCTAAGATACAAAAGACTTTAAATTGATATTTAAAATAGTTTTACTTTTTTGTATTTTTAAATGTTACCTTGGCTTCGTTGTGCCAAGTTTTGAAAAAATTTTGATATCAAGATTATGATTCTTTACATAAGATTTTAATTTAGTAGGCTCTATCATATTGTTTTGGTCAATAATATCTTTATAATTAAACTCTCCTCCTAAGTGTGTTTTTATAGAATCTACTTGAAGCAATTGTCCTGTTGACCAAGCACCATAACCCCGCCCAATCGGGCTATATTTATGGTACTCATTCGAGACAGCGTTTGGAGCAATAAAAGGAACATTTGAAGATATATGTAAAGCACCCATTGTAGGAACTCCTTTGGTAAAACCGTGATAACATAAGTTTAGAAACATATCTGTTACCGGAGTGTTTTTATAAAGAATTATATAAAATGTAATTCCCAAATCAATAAGTCCAACTAAAATAAAAATATAAGTAATCCCGTAAAAGGAATCTGTAAAATTACTTAGGCTATCAACATCCAGTGAAAAAAAATAACAATAGAATGAAAAAGTGATTAACTTAACACTGGGCACTAAATAATACCAAATTTTAAAATCTTCTAAATAATGTTTTTTGATTATAGTCTGATCTTCTTCAAAATCGTCTAATTTTTTGTTAAAATCTTTACTTAAATATCGACCCAATAATACAAAGAAGTGAATTACGGCATAATAAGTCAACAAATAGTATTTAAAACAACACCCAACAAATCCTAAAAATAAAATTAAAAAATGTGTTAAATATATGTTTTTTTTTAACATAATTTTTATTTTTTCTAACATAATTTTTATTTTTTCTAACATAATTTTTATTTTTTCTAACATAATTTTTATTTTTTTTAACATAATTTTTATTTTTTCTAACACAGTTTATAATTTCAAAGAATTTGGTAAAATTTACCAATAATATTTCTGTATTCCATACAGACTACCACTTTTTGCTAATTTTAAAAATACAATACGTGAAAAATTTGCTAGCTTAGTAAATTTTTTTTTATGAATTGTTTCTACACATAGATTGGAAATTAATGATTTTGAACTAGAAACAGATAAAGAACTTAACTTGTAAAAAGTATTTAATCTAACCAAGTTACAAAATTTTGAATTGTTTTGAATAGATTTTAGAATAAATCTTTTTTTTTCTAATTGTTTTATCTCTTTTCTAATTTTTTTATCTTTAACTACAATTTTTTTCATTAGTTAATTTTTTTCCCAAGGAGAAGGGAACTCAAACGTTCTGTATTCTTGGCATAACTCAATATCACCGTAGACAACACGATGCTTCGAATAACTATAACGTGATTCGTAAAAACCACTTAAAGGAAAATCTTTTCGTAATGGATAACCTTCAAACCCATAATCAGTTAAAAGTCGCACGAGATTTGGATGATCACTAAAAAAAACACCAAACATATCCCAGACTTCGCACTCCCACCAGGCAGCCCCTAAAAAAATCTCTCTAACAGAAACAACGGGGATTAATTCATTTACAAAACATTTTACTCGAATACGAGAGTTAAATCGAATACTTAAAAGTTCATATACAAGTGTAAATCTATAATGATTGTTCGGATAATCTACTCCTGAAATACAAGTCAAAACTTTAAATTGATATTTAAAATGGTTTTTAAATAAAAACAGTGCTTTACTTAAAAGATTTGTTTTAACAACAAAACAATACTCATTGTTGAAAACTTCTAATTTAATAAAAGGAAATATTTTTAATATATTCATATATAATTATTTTTAAATGAAAATAGTTACCTCTAGATGTACCTAGTTTTAAAATTTTCACTGATTTGTGAGAAATTTTCATTGGAATTTTTTTGGTTTAAAAAAAGGGTTTTGTGATCTTGAATATAAAAATTAATTTTTTTAGATCTCTTTACAATGGTATAATCAAAGTTTATACTACCATCAGAAAAAATTTGAACTACTTTTTTTCTTTTTATTTCTTTCATAACTTTATTTTTATCGATCAATTTCTCCAAATACAATATCTTGTGTACCGATAATTGTAACAACATCAGCAATCATATGGCCTCGTGACATATGTTCTAGAGCCTGTAAATGCGCAAATCCTGGGGCTTTAATTTTACACCGGTATGGTTTATTTGTACCATTAGATACTAAATAGACACCGAACTCACCTTTCGGTGCTTCAGTCCCTACATAAGTTTCACTAGCCGGAACATTAACTCCATTAGTATATGCTTTAAAATGATGAATTAATGCTTCCATAGAACGTTTTGTATCGATTCTAGATGGTGGAGTTATTTTAGTATCATTATTTTTAATTAACCCATTAGGAATTTTTTCTAAACACTCTTCAATTATTCTGATAGATTGCTTCATTTCTAATATTCGAATTAAATATCGATCGTAACAGTCTCCATGGTTACCTACGACAATATCAAAATCTAATTCATTATAAACTTCATAGGGTTGACTTTTTCTAATATCCCATTGAATCCCAGAACCTCTTAACATAACACCACTGAAACCAAACTCTAAAGCATCGCTTTTTGAAACTACACCAATTCCAACTAAGCGCTGTTTCCAAATCCTATTCTCAGATAACATTTCTTCTATTTCAACTAGCTTAGTATTAAAAATTTGTAAAAAAATATGAATATCAAATAATAGCCCTTTTGGTAAATCAGTGTGAACTCCCCCAGGACGGTAGTACGCCGCATGCATTCGAGCACCAGATACTCGCTCATAAAATTCCATTAATTTTTCACGTTCTTCGAATGCCCATAAAAATGGTGTCATAGCACCAATATCCATAGCGTGACAACCCACTGCAAGTAAGTGGTTTAAAATTCTTGTAATTTCGGCGAAAATTACTCGAATATATTGAGCCCTTCTTGGAACACTACAATTCAATAAATTCTCAACAGCTAGACAATACGAATGCTCTTGAGCTAGCATTGAAACGTAATCTAAACGGTCAAAATATGGTAGCGCTTGTACATAATTTTTGTATTCTATTAATTTTTCTGTCCCACGATGCAACAAACCGATATGTGGGGTAGCTTTAATTACTGTTTCCCCAGATAATTCTAAAACTAACCGTAACACACCGTGTGCTGCTGGATGTTGAGGGCCAAAATTTAAAGTAAAGTTCTTAACTTTTTTTACTAATTTCTTTTTTAAAGTCATTGGGCATTATTTAAGCCTAAATAGACTTGAACTATTGACCTTACACTTATCAGGCGTACGCTCTAACCAACTGAGCTATAGGCTTAGAATTACCAAAACATTAATTTGATTTTGGGTAATTTTCTAAGCTAGACATAATTAAATAATGATATTGACGTAAAGGAAGAACTAATAAAACAATAGGCATGAAACCATGATTAACACCACAAATTTCACTACACTGACCAAAAAAAACTCCGAACCGTTTAATGAAAAGATTCATTTGATTTAACCGTCCCGGGCATGCGTCAATTTTTAAACCGAATGAGGGGATTGTCCAACTATGTAATACATCGACAGCACTCACAAGTAAACGCATATGAGTATTAGTTGGTAAAATTACACGTTTATTTGTTTCAAGATTCCGGAAAAATCCTTTACAGTTATGAAGCTCTTCACTATTTAACATGTAACAAGTATATTTTAATGTTTTTGTTTGTAAACATGATCGAAAATCCGAAATTTCGTAACTCCAGAACCACTGATGGCCTAGAATTTTTATAGAAAAATCAGGAATTGAAATCTCATCCATAGAATATAATAGACTAAATGATGGAGACGAAAGAGTTAGTAATGTTAAAGCTGGAAGTGAAGTCCATACAATTTCAAGTGGATTTGAATGGAAAAAATTCCAAACATTACTGTTTCCGAACTCTTGGTAGTTAATAATAGTATTAACTAATAACCATCCAACAAGAAGTACAATTACTAAAATAATAAATAAAATATGTTTATTAAAAACTAGAATTCCTTCCATAGTGGAACTGGCAGGGTCTTGTAATCGAGTCTGCCAAACATCTGGAGCATCTAAGAAAAAAGTATAAGTGTAATTTAAGATTAAAAACACCAAAAACCTATGTTTAATATTTTATGTCTTTAGCCACTACCATTCTAAGGCCTTTTTTTCTATTACATAAACATAACCAAAAGTTAATTCAATTATAAAATCTATCATAGACCAAATACCTAACATAGAAATTTTTGATACAGAAACGCACCAAGGAAATAGATACATCATTTCTACATCAAAAATAATAAGTAGAATAGCAATGATACAAAATTTTATTTCAAACTTTACACGTGGAGCTTCATAACTCTCAAAACCACACTCATAAGGTGATAATTTTTCAAGTTCTGGAACTTGATTAGTTAAAGAATAAGAAGCGACTGCAATTACTAATGCTACAACAGTTGCAATAACAAAAAAAATAAAAATACCAAAATACTCTTCAATTAAAAGAGATGAAAAAGCATAAATTTTTTGTAAATTAAAGGCGAGAAAATATTCAAGTGAAAAAATATTTTTGTTGAAAAATAAAAATACAGATTGTAAACTAGTTATAATCTCAGTATTTCGAATTATTTGATTTAATTTTTTTTTTGATATTTGTTTTAAATAATTCATATCTTTAAATATTGTAAAAGTATTCTTAAGATTTAACAACCAGTTTATTTAAAAAAAAAATAGATATAAAAACTAAAAAGAAAATTCTAAAATCTAGAACGCCTCCAAAAATTAAAAATATCTCTTTTAAGCCAAGTAAAAATGTGAACGCAATTAAGATACTATAGGTGTAATGATATAAATACCCAGTTTGTAATTTGTATAAGTCTGAAGCAACTTGAGTAATGAAAACTGATAAACCTGTAGGGCCAAGCAATTCAAAAACTCCTCGATCCATAAACTTATAACTAGTATTGTAGCCAAATTTGAAGAAAAACTGACCGACACATTCGTTATAAACTTTATCAAAAAACCATTTACGGTTTAAGAAATTATAGATAACTTTCCCAAAAAACGAAATCTTTAAATAATATAAAAATTTAAATTGGAAATTATATAAAAAAAACGCAAGAAAAGAACCCAATAAGCTTAAACAAACAGGTAGAATTTTATATCTTAAACTTACAAATTCAGAATCAAAAACATTAATATGAATTGAAGAGACATGAATTGCTGTTTTAAAAAAGTCAGACCCTAAACCTACAAGTAAGTCTTTTCCGTAGAACCCAATAAAAATACTTGGTATTGCTAAAATACCCAAAACAAAACTGATAATACCTTCCGCATCATACGCAAAACCAATAACAGATCTGTGACCAAAAGGTCTACATAAAAATGTTAGACACAATAACCTCATGGAGTAAAATGCTGTGAAGAATGCCCCAAATGATCCTAAATAATAACTGAAATAACCTGACCAAGAATATTTACTATAAGCAAGTTCTAAAATTAGATCTTTAGAGTAAAAACCTGTTAAAAAAGGAAATCCAATCAAAGCTAAAGAACCAATTATTACCATAGAGTAGGTAAATGGTAATAGACTTTTTAAGCCTCCCATTTTTCGCATGTCCTGCTCGTCATTAATTGCATGAATAATTGAGCCAGCACTTAAAAATAACAATGCCTTGAAAAAAGCATGATTTGCTAGATGAAATATACCTGCTGAATAATTTGACAAGCCACAAATGAATACCATATACCCTAGCTGACTACATGTTGAGTAAGCGATCACTCGTTTTAGATCATTTTGTAATAATCCAATTGTTGATGCACAAAAAGCTGTGAAAGCACCTAGACAAGCGATATAACCTAATAGATTTGGGGTATACTCATAAAGAAATGAACTACGAGCAATTAAAAAAACTCCAGCAGTAACCATTGTTGCTGCATGAATTAAAGCAGATACAGGAGTTGGCCCTTCCATAGCATCCGGTAACCAAGTGTGTAACCCAATTTGAGCCGATTTACCTACAGCACCTATAAATAATAAAACACCTACAATGGTTAATAAATTAAATTCTATATTTAAAAAATTAATTACTTGAGTTTTTAAATATGGTGTTAACACTGCTATTGAAGCGTAATCAACTGTTTTAAAGTAATCAAATAGAATTAAAGCACCTAAAATTAAACTGAAATCACCTATCCGATTTATTAACATAGCTTTTATGGCAGCTTTATTCGCTTGGATTCTAGTAAACCAAAAGTTTATTAATAAATAAGAACATAAACCAACACCTTCCCAACCGATAAACATTTGGATATAATTTTCTGCTGTAATTAAAATAAGCATAAAAAAAGTGAACAGTGATAGATATGACATAAATCTTGGTAAATGAGGGTCGTGTGACATATAATCAGTTGAATAAAGGTGAACTAAACAAGAAATGAAAGTAACAACACAACACATTACAGCAGTCAAACTATCATACATAAAACCCCAGTCTATTAAAAAAACTTCTGAGTTAATCCATAAACCCATTTTTACGTAGGAAAAACAACCAATAAAAGCTACTTCATAAAATATAAATAAAGAAATTAAGAAAGAGACAAATAAACAACTAGTAGTTAACAAAGGTGCGCCTTGGAAACCTACTAAGGTACCGAATAGACCTGCAGAAAAAAAACTTATAAGGGGTAAAAAAGGTAATAGTGTATACATATATTTTTAATAAAAGTTTTAAAATGGTTCTATAATATATCCTTAATGGGACTTGAACCCATGTTATTGCCGTGAAAGGGCAAAGTCCTAACCAACTAGACGATAAGGACACGATATGGAATAGAATAGTATAATAATATATTATATATAACCAATATTGAATGTTATAATAGTAAATGATAGTAAATGATAGTAAATAATATTATATCCCTTATATAAGGGGAATGGAAAAGGGAGTAGAGTAGTTATAATATATTATTATACTATTCTATCTATTCCCAATAGATAGAATAGTATAATAATATATTATATATTGAATGTTATAATAGTAAATGATAGTAAATAATATTATATCCCTTATATAAGGGGAATGGAAAAGGGAGTAGAGTAGTTATAATATATTATTATACTATTCTATCTATTCCCAATAGATAGAATAGTATAATAATATATTATATATTGAATGTTATAATAGTAAATGATAGTAAATAATATTATATCCCTTATATAAGGGGAATGGAAAAGGGAGTAGAGTAGATACTATATATAACCAATATATAGAATAGTATAATAATATATTATATATAACCAATATTGAATGTTATAATAGTAAATGATAGTAAATGATAGTAAATAATATTATATCCCTTATATAAGGGGAATGGAAAAGGGAGTAGAGTAGATACTATATATAACCAATATATAGAATAGTATAATAATATATTATATATAACCAATATTGAATGTTATAATAGTAAACATAGTTGTCAACCAGAATAATTTGTTAGGAAGATGAAATGGTTACATGTCAGACTCATATTCTGAATCTAGTAGGTTCGATTCCTACTCCTAATAAAGTAAATGATTAACTTAGTTCGGTAAGTCCTTTTTATTTTTACAAGATAAAAAAATAGTGGTTCAAATCCATTATCATTTAAACTTCTAATGATGACAATGTTAAAAAGTTTTAAATTAATTAATTTTGAGAGAATTACTAAAAGCTATTTTTTTGCTTTTATTGCTAATCATTTAATATATTACCCAACACCTGTTAGTTTAACTTATGCATGGAGCTTCGGTTCACTAGCAGGTATTTGTTTAGTTATCCAAATGGTATCGGGTATTTTTTTATCTATGCACTATAGTCCGAATATTGAATTAGCATTTAGTAGTATTGAGTATATTATGCGAGATGTTCCAAATGGGTGGCTTGTTCGTTATGTGCACGCAAATGGTGCTTCTATGTTTTTTATCGTAGTCTATTTACACATCTTTCGAGGATTATACTATGGATCATATATGAAGCCACGAGAAAGTTTATGGTGTTCAGGAGTTCTTTTATTTGTTTTAATGATGGGTACTGCTTTTACTGGTTATGTACTTCCTTGGGGACAAATGAGTTTTTGGGGCGCAACAGTAATTACTTCTATGGTTACAGTTATTCCAACAGCAGGTCAATATATTTTAGAGTGGCTTTGGGGAGGTTTTACTGTTAAAAACCCAACACTAAACCGGTTTTATAGTTTTCATTTCGTACTACCATTTGTTATTGCAGGGGTTACTCTAATTCATTTAGCGTTATTACATCGAGCAGGATCAAATAACCCTATAGGTTCTGATACTGGAGTAGATGACGTACCTTTTTACCCTTATTTTTTTTCAAAAGACTTATTCGCTTTCACAGTGTTTATTTTTATTTTCGGTATTTTTGTGATGTATTTCCCAAATGTGTTAAATCATCCTGATAATTATATTCCCGCGGATCCTATGAAGACTCCTGCTCATGTTGTGCCTGAGTGGTATTTTTTACCATTTTATGCTATTTTACGTTCGATCCCTCATAAAGCGGGTGGTATTGCTGCAATGGGAGGATCAATAGCAGTTTTATTAATAATTCCTTTCAACAATACTTCAGAAATTCGAAATACAACATATCGTCCAATTTTTAAGATTTTTTATTGGTTATTGTTAGCCAGCTGGGCAATTTTACTTTACTTAGGCCAGTGTCCAGTAGAAGATTTATACGCATTAATTGGTCAAATTCTAACTGTTTATTATTTCGCTTTTTTCTTTGTGTTAGTTCCAGTAATAGGAAAGGTGGAGGCAGCATTAGCTCATTATAAAGTAGATAATGCAGCTTCAATAACACCTGTTAAAAACTATTCAATTGTAAAAACTCGTTTTGGTATAAATTAAATACCATATTGTTAGGGAAGTGTAATGGTTACATATTAGGCTCATGATCTGAAGTTAGTAGGTTCAATTCCTACACCTAACAATAAATGATTAACTCAATTGGTAGAGTGTCTCGCTTACAACGAGAAAGTTAGTGGTTCAAATCCATTATCATTTAACTCTTTACTGGAATATAGCCAAGTGGTAAGGCACTCGTTTTTGGTACGATTATTCAAAGGTTCGAATCCTTTTATTCCAAAAGAATCTTATTTTGAATAAAGGTGAATATAACTCAATTGGTTAGAGTGTTAGATTGTGGTTCTAAAAGTTGTAGGTTCAAGTCCTGTTATTTGCCCCTTATTTTAAACAAGATAAAAAACCCATAAAAGTTATTAAAGCATTAAATGGATACCTATACATCAAAAATTAATATTGGACGTTTATTAACGAAATGTTACGATGAGCAAATTGTTTTAATTAAGCTGAGATCCGTAATTTTCCAATAACAGAAAACTGAGCTTTAAAGATTTAAGTTTGTTTTATTTTTAAAACATAACAATTTAGTGAATTGAATCATCTAAGTAACTAAAGAAAAAAATCAACCGAGAGGCCGTAAGTAGTGGCGAGCGAACGCGGTAATAGACTAAATATTTTTACTTTTTGCTAGAATAGTTATAAAGCCAAAGAAGGAAATCTAATAAAGGTAGCCCTGTATAGTTAAAAATTAAATTTATGTATGAGTAGAATAGTACAAGTCGTGTACTGTTTGAAGCATTGGGGGACCACCCTCAAAGTCTACTATTTTTGATGTTTGATAGTGAATAGTACTGTGAAGAAACGGTGAAAAAGAACTTGTGAAGTTGAAAAGTTATTGAAATTTAATGCTGACAAACTATTGAAGCTTTTTAAAAGTGACAATGTACCTTTTGCATAATGGATCAATGAGTTTATTTATGTGGCGAGCTTAAGTCAAAATATGTAGGCTAAAAAAAATTGAGTTTTAAAATGCAATTTAGTCATCTGAATAAGACCCGAAACTAAGTGATCTAGCCATGAGCAGGTTGAAATTAAAATTATTAATGAAGGACCGAACCCGTGTATGTGGCAAAATACTGGGATGACTTGTGGTTAGGGGTGAAAGGCTAATCAAACTTAGCGATAGCTGGTTTTCTGCGAAATCTATGTTAGTAGAGCGTTTAAAATACATTATTTTAGGGTAGAGCTCTCGATAAATGATGGGGATTGACGTCTTACTGAGTTTAATGAAACTTCGAATATAAAATAATAAGATTTTAGGCAGACAGACTATGAGTGCTAAGATTCATAGTCAAAAGGGAAACAGCCCGATGATTATTGATTAAAGTCTGTAATAAATAATTAAGTGTAAAAAATGTTAAAAAGTATAGACAGTCGAAAGGTAGGCTTAGAAGCAGCCATTCTTTAAAGAAAGCGTAACAGCTCATTGGTTAAGCTTTTTTGCATTGAAAATGTATATAGACTTAAATATAGGCTGAAATCGTAAATTTAAGTAAAAGTACTTAAATTGTAGCAGAACGTTCTGTAAATTTAAGAAGATTTATGGTTACATAAATTGGAGAAATCAGAAGTGAAAATATTGATATGAGTAGCGATAAACAATGTGAAAAACATTGTCGCCTTAAGTTCTAGGTTTCCAAAACAAGGTTAATCCGTTTTGGTCAATGTAAATCGGTCTCTAAAAAGAAAACGAAAGTTTAATTTGATGAGTTAAAAGAAAAAAATTTCTTTATTTTTTATAAGTGACAAAGTATGAATATTATTTTTATTTTATGGTTGAATAAAAGTTTTATAGTATTTTCAGGAAATAGCTTATAAGTTAATAAAAACCGTACTTAATCCGACACAGGTGAACTAATTTAGTAAATTAAGGCGCTTGAGAGAATTGTGTTGAAGGAACTCGGCAAAATGACTCCGTAACTTCGGAATAAGGAGTAACTTTATGAGGGTAACCTGATAAAGTTGTCACAAAATCGGGGACAGCGACTGTTTATTAAAAAGTGCGACCAGAAAGCTTACCAAAGCAAAATACTTGAAATAGTATCGCCAATCCAATCTGGAAAGAACCTAATCACACATGCGTCATTGGTAACGATGGGGTGTGAAGCTGTGATGACAATGTAAATGAGAATCAGAGACAGCTGATTTCAAATTGCTAGGTTAGATTATATGGCTAATGAAAGTGAACTATATGTTATTAGGCCTCGTAAAAACAGCATCTTGAACCTGTCTTGATACGAGATTTTGTAGAAGGTACATCATTCTTTTTATGTGATGTACGGTTGGACACATTTCTACCGGGGTAGAATATAGAGCCTAAGTAATCGTAAATTGTGTTTTGGTAGGAACTGGGTAAGCCTTTATTTCCCCTAACTCTCTGAGAAGGAGGTATTTCTGCAAAGAGGTATATCGAAATGGAGGTAAAAGAGTTTGCAAAAAGCCAATGTCGAACCTGTAATGGGTTTGAATAGAATCTTATGATTTGACCCGAAATGGTGCTGACTTGCAAATGGCTAATCCTATTTAATTACTGGAATATTGTTATATGAAAACAAGAATTTATCAGAGATTACTAGTTAAAAATCGGAATGATATAAATTGGAACAAAGCTGAGTCTAATTTAGCTGATTTACAGTATGAAATATTAAAAGCTCATAGAAAAGAGGATTGCAACAAAGTGTTAAATAAACAAATTACTCTAAGTAAAAACGAATCTTCAAGAGCGATATGGAGAAAGAATGGTATTATAGATTAGAATATTATTTTGGATCCATGTTGGATGGCTCAAGCCGTATGCGGTGAAAGTCGCATGTACGGTTTAAAGTGGGGGAAAGCTTGAAAAAGCCTACCTATCACAATCACAGGTCTCTGCTAATTTGTAAAAAGATGTATTGAGACTGACGCCTGCCCAGTGCTGAAAGATTAAAGGAAAAAGTTTTTTTGGCTTTGACCCTAAACCCCAGTAAACGGCGGCTGTAACTCTGACGGTCCTAAGGTAGCGAAATTCCTTGGCATTTAATTGGTGTCCTGCATGAATGGCGTAACGACTGTCCCACTGTCTCCAGCACAAACTCAGTGAAATTGAATTTTCCGTGAAGATGCGGAATACCTGCGGCTAGACGGAAAGACCCCGTGCACCTTTTTACTATATTTATATATTGTACTAAAGATTTTTATGTGTAGAATAAGTGGGAAAGTTGAGTTAGCAAGTCTACGCTAGTAGATTTTGCGCAACAATCTTGAAATACCACTCTTAAAAGTTTTTAGTACTCATTTATTAAGACAGTGTATAATGGTTAGTTTGACTGGGGCGGTCGCCTCCTAAAGAGTAACGGAGGCGTGCATAAGGTAAATTAAAATTGAACATTATTTCAATTTGTAAGCATAATAGTGTATATTTGCTTGACTGTAAGATTGACAAATCAAGCAGGGACGAAAGTCGGTTATAGTGATCCGGTGATTCTGAGTGGAAATGGTCATCGCTCAACGAATAAAAGGTACGCCGGGGATAACAGGCTAATCATTCCCTAGAGACCCTATCGACGGAGTGGTTTGGCACCTCGATGTTGGATTATCGCATCCTGGAGCTGTAAGTGGTTCCAAGGGTTTGGCTGTTCGCCAAGGAAGGCGGTACATGATCTGAGTTTAGAACGTCGTGAGACAGTTTGGTCCCTATCTACCGTAGGTGTTGAAAATTGAAAGGAGTAGACCTTAGTACGAGAGGACCGGGAAAAGTGAATCTCTGGTTAATCGATTGTTAGACCACTAGCATTGTCGAGTAGCTAAATTCATAATAGATAATCGCTGAATGCATCTAAGCGAGAAACTAACCTTAAAACAAGTTTTCAAAATAAATGTAGTAGATGACTACATAGATAGGCTTAATGTGTAAGAATTGTAAAATTTTCAGCATATAAGTACTAAATTTTATAATATTAAGAAAAACTTTTTTGTACTTTTTTTATCTTTAAGTTAATTTTGTAATTTTTAATTAAATAAAAATTAATAACTAGATTTTAATTCTAAATAGTTTAATTCGAAAATTTTGATCATTAAACTGTAATTTTATGAGTTTGATCCTGGCTCAGGGTGAACGCTATTAGTATGCTTTACACATGCAAGTCTAACGAAATCTTTTCGTGGCGTCCGGGTGAGTAGTTGTACAGAATGTTACCTTTTAGTCTTGAACAATATATTTATATTAAATATTAAATTCAAGATAATTAAGAAAGGTTTTTTAAATTCCGCTAAAAGATAGGTCTGTACAAGATTAGGTTGTTGGTAGATGTAATAGCTTACCAAGCCTGTGATCTTTAGTTGGTCTTAGAGGATGATCAACCACATTGGAACTGAAATAAGGTCCAAGCTGATTTTTTCGGCCAGCAGTGAGGAATCTTGGACAATGAACGAAAGTTTGATCCAGCAATACTATCTGAATGATGACGGCGAAATTCGTTGTAAAATTCTTATTTTAATGATGATAATGACATTATTTAAAGTAATTTTAGTCCCGGCTAATACTCGTGCCAGCAGCCGCGGTAATACGAGAGGGGCAAGCGTTATCCGGAATGATTGGGCGTAAAGAGTCCGTAGACGGTCCAATAAGTTATATGTTAAATTTTAAAGCTTAACTTTAAACCTATATGTAATACTGTTGGACTTCGAGTTTTATACAGAAGATTATAATTTTATTTGTAAGAGTAAAATCTTATTATAAATAAAGGAATGTCAGCGGCGAAGGCGTATCTTTGGTAAAAACTGACGTTGAGGGACGAAAGTTTAGGTAGCAAACAGGATTAGAGACCCTGGTAGTCTATACTGTAAATGATGAGTGCTGTAATTTAACGGTAAAATTTTACTTTAGATTTTTAAGCTAACGCTATAAGCACTCCGCCTGAGGAGTACGGTTGCAAGATTGGAACTCAAAGGAATTGACGGGGGCTTAAAACTAGTGGTGGGGTATGTGGTTTAATGCGATAATCCGCGCATAATCTTACCAATTCTTGACATTTTAAGAATTATGATTTTATATTTTTATGGTATGAAATCATAATTGTTTCAACAGGTGTTGCACGACTGTCATCAGCTCGTGTCGTGAGATGTTTGGTTAAGTCCTTAAACGGGCGTAATTCTTGTCTTTAATAAAAATAGACAAACTTTAAATTTATGTTTAAAAATGCTTTAAAGATACTGTCAATGATAAGTTGAAGGAAGGTAAGAACTAAGCCAAGTCAATGTGACCCTGATGAATTGGGCTACACACATGCTACAATGGAAATTACAAAAAGTTACAAAAAATTTAATTTTTAGTCAATCTACAAAAATTTCCCCAGTTCGGATTGTAGGCTGCAACTCGCCTATATGAAGTTGGAATCACTAGTAATCGCAAATCAGCATGTTGCGGTGAATATGTAAATTAGCCTTGTACAAACCGCCCGTCACATGCAGAGAGTTAGTTTCACTTGAAGATTTAACTTTTAACAGTTAAGTTTATTGAGAAATTGATGATTTGGATGAAGTCGTAACAAGGTAGCTGTACGGGAACGTGTAGCTGGAACAGAAAATGAAACTGATGATCTAATACGGTTCTTTATGTAATATAAAATATAATGACGGTAGTTGTAAAGGTTCGATTCCTTTTTTCATTTAACTAACAATTTACCTGAAATCATTTTCGAACTCAAGTGTAAATTTTAAAAATTAAGAAATTTTTGTAAAATACTGGTTCAACTGGGAAGCTTAAAAAATTTTTTAGATTTTTT